CATTAAATAGAATAAGGAGCAGGAAAACTCTATGAAAAAATGGTGGTTAAATTCGATGTTGTTTAAGGGGAAGTTAAAACATAAGTGTGAGCTAACTAAATCAATGATATATCCGTTTCTTCAAATGGGTATTATTCCTGGTGCTTGGCATCCCGGCGGAAGTGAAGAAAAAGATACGGAAAAAAACATTTCTAGGTGGAGTGATAGTAATAGGTATAGTTTCAATGATATTGATATAAGGAATATTTGGAGTTTGATCTCTGATAACACTTTTTTGGTTAGGGACAGCAATGGTGATAGTTATTCTGTATATTTTGACATTGAAAATCATATTTTTGAGATTGACAATAATAGTTTTTTTCTGAGCGAATTCAAAACTTTTTTTTCCAGTTATTTGAATAGTAGGTCTAAGAGTAACAATCACGACTATTATCATTACATGTATGATACTAAATCTGGTTGGAGTAATCACATTAATAGTTGTATTGATAGTTATCTTCGTTTTGAAATCAGTATTCATAGTTACATTTTCGGTGATACCGAAAATTACAGTAACAGTTACATTTCTAGTTTCATTTGTAGTGAAGGCATAAGCAATAGTGAAAATGGAAATTCTAGTATAGGACCTGATGGTAACAGCCGCGATTTCAATATAAGAGGAAGATCTAATGATTTTGATATAAATAAAAAATACAAAAATTTATGGGTTCAGTGCGAAAATTGTTATGGATTAAATTATAAAAAATTTTTTAGATCAAAAATGAATATTTGTGAGCAGTGTGGATATCATTTGAAAATGAGCAGTTCAGATAGAATCGAACTTTTGATTGACTCGGGCACTTGGGATCCTATGGACGAAGATATGGTCTCCATGGACCCCATTGAATTTCATTCAGAGGAGGAACCTTATAAAGATCGTATTGATTCTTATCAACAAAGAACAGGTTTAACTGAAGCTGTTCAAACAGGCATAGGTCAATTAAATGGTATTCCCATAGCAATTGGGGTTATGGATTTTCAGTTTTTGGGGGGTAGTATGGGATCTGTAGTAGGCGAGAAAATCACTCGTTTGATCGAGTATGCTACTAATCGATCTCTACCTGTTATTATTGTGTGTGCTTCCGGAGGAGCACGTATGCAAGAAGGAAGTTTGAGCTTGATGCAAATGGCTAAAATATCTTCTGCTTCATATAATTATCAATCAAATAAAAAGTTATTCTATGTATCAATCCTTACATCCCCTACAACTGGTGGAGTAACGGCCAGTTTTGGTATGTTGGGAGATGTCATTATTGCTGAACCTAACGCGTACATTGCTTTCGCAGGTAAAAGAGTAATTGAACAAACATTGAATAAAACAGTACCCGACGGTTCACAAGCAGCTGAGTATTTATTCCATAAGGGCTTATTCGACCCAATCATACCGCGTAATCTTTTAAAAGGCGTTCTGAGTGAGTTATTTCAGCTACACGGTTTTTTTCCTTTGAAAAATGGATATATATAATATAGAATAATATAGAAATAAAACGAAAATATTAAAATCTAGAAAAAATAGAAGTGATTTCTATGCCTTGCCTACCAAGAACTTCCATTTTTTATTAGAAATCTAATCCCTTTTTGTTGGGTTGAATTAGTTTAGTTAGAGTCGCGAACTTATAATAAAAAGAAACTCTTTATCTTTAATAAAAAAAAACTCTTTATTTTATTAGTAAGATAGAAAGAAAGGACGGGGGAATTCATAAAATTTCGTAAACTTAAAGTGGGTTGTCATACATATTCATGTAGAAAGATGAATAGGTACACTAAATTTTCATTTAGTTCTCATTCCTTGCACTTATTAAGTACTTAATATTATTTATCTTAATATTATTTATAATAATTATAATATAATAGATATACTTATGATATCTTTATATTTATAATAGATACAAATATTAAAATAATAGATACAAATATTAAATTGAGGTACCCGTTCTATGACAGATCTTTACTTACCTTCTTTTTTTGTCCCTTTAGTAGGCCTAGTATTTCCGGCGATTGCAATGGCTTCTTTATTTCTTCATGTACAAAAAAATAAGATTGTCTAGACCTGATGGAGCCAACCAGATATTTTTTTTGGTACAGATATTTGTTTAGTGTAATGCGGTATGATATGTGCCTTTCTTTTTTCTGAATACAAATGAAAGAACTGTTATGCATGCGGATACATGATATCCGTATAAATCCATGTATATACGGGTTATAAAAACGATCGGAAAATATTTTTATAATAGAAAGTCAATGTATCTAACCAATTACTCCTAAGGGTTCATATCAGAATAGTTTTAGTTGATGAAAGTTACTTTGGCATCAAGAAAAGTAAAGTCAATTTTTTTTTTCTGAATTCCAATCGAATGCAATCGGATCTAGTATAGTATGAACTGGCGATCAGAACATATATGGATAGAACTTATAACAGGGTCTCGAAAAGCAAGTAATTTTTTCTGGGCCTTTATTCTTTTTTTAGGTTCGCTAGGATTTTTAGTGGTTGGAATTTCTAGTTATCTTGGTAGGAATCTGATACCTGGATTTCCTTCTCAACAAATTATTTTTTTTCCACAAGGGATCGTGATGTCGTTCTATGGGATCGCGGGTTTATTCATTAGTTCCTATTTGTGGTGCACAATATCGTGGAATGTAGGTAGTGGTTATGATCGATTCGATAGAAAAGAAGGAATAATGTGTATTTTTCGTTGGGGATTCCCCGGAATAAATCGTCGCATTTTCCTTCGCTTCTTTATGAAAGATATCCAATCAATCAGAATGGAGGTTAAAGAGGGTCTTTTTCCTCGTCGTATTCTTTATATGGAAATCAGAGGCCAAGGAACCATCCCCTTAACTCGTACTGATGAGAATTTGACTCCACGAGAAATTGAACAAAAAGCTGCCGAATTGGCCTATTTCCTGCGCGTACCAATTGAAGTTTTTTGAATTTTTATCAAAAGGAACAAATTCATTCGGATTTATCCAATTGAGATATTCGGAAATCCCATTTACTTAGAATTTACTTATTCTATTATAAATATATATATTTCATTCGAAACGGGATCCTTAATTCTATTTCTATATTCTTTTTTCTAGATCTAAGGACTACATTTTTACAAAAAACTGGGAATAGATCCATAGATTCGATACCTTGTTATAGAACTCGTGCTTTAGAGAAATATAAGATCAGATAAAGTTGACAAATGAAGCAGTTCATTAACAATTCACAGAAAAAAAAAATGAAAAAAAAGAAAGCATTGGCTTCCCTCGCGTATCTTGCATCTATAATATTTTTGCCCTGGTGGATCTCTCTCTCATTTCAAAAAAGTCTGGAACCTTGGATTATTCATTGGTGGAATACTAGGCAATCCGAAAATTTTTTGAATGATATTCAAGAGAAAAATGTTTTAGAAAAATTCCTAGAATTAGAAGAACTATTCTTGTTGGATGAAATGATAAAAGAATACCCAGAGACACATATAAAAAAGCTTAGTATAGGAATACACAAAGAAACGATACAATTGGTCAAAACACATAATGAATATCATCTCCATATCATTTTGCATTTGTCGACAAATATAATCTGTTTTACTATTCTAAGTGGTTATTTTATTCTGGGTAATGAAGAACTTGTTATTCTGAATTCTTGGATTCAGGAATTCTTCTATAACTTAAGTGACACAATAAAAGCTTTTTCTATTCTTTTAGTTACTGATTTATGGATTGGATTTCACTCAACCCGTGGTTGGGAACTAATGATTGGTTCGATCTACAATGATTTTGGATTGGCTCATAATGAGCAAATTATATCTGGTCTTGTTTCCACTTTTCCAGTTATTCTAGATACAATTGTGAAATATTGGATCTTCCGTTTTTTAAATCGCGTATCTCCTTCGCTTGTAGTCATTTATCATTCAATGAATGAATGATAAACTTATTTGATTTCCTGATATCAAATAAGTTTTTTCACGTAAAAAAAGGGCATTTTTTTTTTCTCATTCTTTATACTTTTCAAGGCCTTCGTCCTGTTTTCGTCGAATTTTTTCAGTACAATGGCAGACTCGTGGATAGGGAACTATACTAGCTACCTATCTAATTTATTGTAGAAATTCCAGGATCAATGATTGGATCATGCAAAATAGAAATACTTTTTCTTGGGTAAAGGAACAGATGACTCAATTTATTTCTGTATCGATCATGATATATGTAATAACTCGAGCATCTATTTCAAATGCGTATCCCATTTTTGCGCAGAAAAGTTATGAAAATCCACGAGAAGCAACCGGGCGAATTGTATGCGCCAATTGCCATTTAGCTAATAAGCCTGTGGATATTGAAGTTCCGCAAGCTGTACTTCCTGATACTGTATTTGAAGCAGTTGTTCGAATTCCTTATGATATGCAAGTGAAACAAGTCCTTGCTAATGGTAAAAAAGGATCTTTGAACGTGGGGGCTGTTCTTATTTTACCCGAGGGATTCGAATTAGCCCCCACCGATCGTATTTCTCCCGAGGTGAAAGAAAAGATAGGAAATCTATCTTTTCTGAGTTATCGTCCTAATAAAAGAAATATTCTTGTGATAGGTCCTGTTCCAGGTCAAAAATATAGTGAAATCGTCTTTCCCATTCTTTCCCCCGACCCTGCTACAAAGAAAGACGTTAACTTCTTAAAATATCCTATATATGTAGGTGGGAACAGGGGAAGGGGTCAGATTTATCCTGATGGGAGCAAGAGTAACAATACAGTCTATAATGCTACATCCGCGGGTATAGTAAGCAAAATAGTACGTAAAGAAAAGGGGGGATATGAAATAACCATAGTTGATGCATCGGATGGTCACCAAGCGGTTGATATTATACCTCCAGGGCCAGAACTTCTTGTTTCAGAGGGTGAATCTATCAAGCTTGATCAACCATTAACAAGCAATCCTAATGTAGGGGGGTTTGGTCAGGGAGATGCAGAAATAGTGCTTCAAGA